CGGTTGGAAAGATAGCCCAGAAAGTTGATAGAATCTTTGTGTAAGTGGTTTATATGAACCCTTGCAGGTTGAAACCACACATGAAAATGCCATTGCCATAAATTGACAAAGTAATATTTCCATTTATTCATCAGAAGGGGCCTATCTTTTGAAGCCAGAATGGCTTTTCCTCGATATCTAACATAATGGCTGAAAAGATCCTTGTACAACCATAAGATGTCCTGAAAACCATTAACAAAGACTTCGACAAGATAGTCTACTTTTCCATAAAAGTAGATTCGCTCAAGGAAGACTCCAGAAGATGTTAATCGTAAATGGCAGGCTTGATTACGGAGAAAAAAGAAGAGGACTTCATATTCATATACATGAGAATTATATAGGAACAAGAAAAACCTTGGATTACTTATTGAAAAACTGGAAATTGATTTCTTGGGAGTAATACAACTTTTCCAATTAAAATACTCGTGAAGAAAGAATCGCAATAAATGGAAAGAAGAGGCATCTTTTACCCAGTATCGAAAGGTTTGAGCCAAGATTTCCGGGCGAATGGGGTGGGGTATTAGTACATCTAAGACATAATTTAAATGTGAGAAATTGTCCTCGAAAAAAGGAAATAGAGAATGAATTGATTGGAAATTATGAGATTTCGCCATTTCTTTCCCTTGTAAGAAAGATGCTAATTGTAGGGAAAAAGGAATTTCCACAATGACTGCAAATCCCTCTGATATCATTTGAGAATAAAATTTATTGTTGTATCCAAGAAATTGATTTGCATTCAAATCATTAGCAGAAATACTCAAAAAATTCTGTTGATATAACAAAGTAATTAAACGTTTCCCACTTAGTAAACTAGATTTTTTGTGATAACCCCCGTTTTGCACCGAGATCGTCGATCTATTTAAACTATGATCCTGCGAAAGTGCATAAATATACTCCCGAAAAAGAAGTGGGTATAGGAAGTTATATTGCTGGGATCCATCTAGTTCTAAATAGATTTGAAATTTTGTCATTTGAAATTCGATTGAAACCTAAGTTTAAGGGGTTTATTGGATTAACACAAATGATACATAGTGCGATACAGTCAAAACAGGGTATTGTAATAAAAGATACCTTGGAAACGGGTAGACTCATTACCGGATTCTCTATTCTCGCATTTAATTGTTTAGGTTTGTTATAATATAAACAGGTGATTAGAAACCCTTTATTTTTTCAATCCAATCGCTCTTTTGATTTTGGAAAAAAGATATCCTTATCAATATACTGCTTCTTCTACACATTCATTTACAACCCATAATAGGGACTAACTAATAGTTAGGGCTCATTAAAAAATTGATAATCTACTCCTGGTAACTCCCTTCCCCGCATTAGGAACTAATACCTTTTTAACGTTTAATTAGATCGGGGAATTATTCAAATTCAATTAAGAACAGAAGCTCGTTTCTTTTTATTTTCCTAGAATTGGAACCATAGGACTCTATCCATTTATTCACTCGACCCAACCTTGAAACTTTGAATTTAATGTTTTTGTTCCATGCCAAGAATTCAAACCTGATTTTGAAGCGATTCAATCAGAATAAAATATTCTCAAAAGTTTCCATTGATACGACATGCTGATTTTTCCATTCATTCCTTTCCGGATCAGTCGTGGTCTTACAAACTCTCCCGGCGGTATGGACGAATCATTTGTTTCATATAAATGTGTAAAAGATGCTAGCCGCACTTAAAAGCCGAGTACTCTACCATTGAGTTAGCAACCCGAATAATTCAAATGTGTAGATACAATCGGAATAAAAAAAAGAAATTCAATTTCACAACGTAATCAAAATATTCAACTAGCAAGAAATCGAATCGAACAATTTCGAATCGATTCGGAACATAAAAAAAAGACAAGACTTCTTGTATAACAGTAAATCCGGCAAATCCTCGAGTTAAATCAAGTAAAGAAAAAAACAAACCCTTAGTACCCCTTAGTACATAGATAAATAGATCCGTTTATCCACGATCAAATTATAGTTGTTCAATATACCGTTGTCAATAGGACTGGACTGTAAATGTTGAATATGAATGTTGAGAAAATAATGTAAAAAAGACAATGACGAAAACAAAAAGAATTTTTTTATTAAATTAAAATATTAAAACTAAAAATTCTAAAATGGAAAATTAAAGAAATCGAAAAAAAAAATTAATGAAAAAAAATAGAAAGAAATATCAAATTGATTTAATCAATCAGTATAAGTAAAATAAACAAGCTTAATCACTTTTTTTGTGATTTATTAATATCAATCATTTAGAATGACAAGCGCTAAAGCGCCCGATCCCGTTTCGTTTGCAAGTAATGTAAATTCTTGATTTCTCGACCCAATTTCTTCATTGTATTCTCATTTGATCTTTTTTGTATTGTATGCACAGCAATAAAATTGATTTTTTTGTCCTTGTCCTTCCTTATACTGCCAGAGCATGATATTCTATGTCGATGGTAACAATATTAAAAGGGAATAATAAATAGATATGACTAGAACAAAAGGGGGCATGGTAAAGAAAAAGAAAAAAGTTTTCCAAAACTAGATTAGGAGTCATCCACACCCTCTTTTTTTGTTCTAGTTCTTAATTTTATTTCGTTTGATTACTTTGATTAATATGAAGTTCCGTAAAAACCCCCGCTTTCTTTGAAATATCATGAACCGTTCCTGTAGGTTGAGCCCCCTTTTCAAGGAAATATAAAATAGCAGGAATATTTAAATGGGTTTGATTTTTTAGCGGACTATAAAACCCCACTTTCCGAAGATCTCTTCCTTCTCTTCGAGATCGAACATCAATTGCAACAATTCGATAAACAGCTCATTGGGATAGATGTAGATGAATACCCCCCCTAGAAACGTATAAGAAGTTTTCTCCTCGTACGGCTCGAGAAAAAATGATTAGAAGTTATGTCTTTTGGCGATTTAAGTCCTTCTTTTTCGAAAACAAAATTAAAGAATTCGTATTCTCATAACTCAAGTTGGATAACTTTCAAATAGCCCCAAAGAAAAAGAAAATCTTTAGGGATTTCTTTTTTTTGAGTGGTCTCTAATCCCCTTTTCTTTTTGTTTGTCTCATTTGGACTAATCTATTTTTTGATTCTTCAGCCCCATTCTGATCTAATTGTTGATACAATTGAAAAAGGTATTTCCTTGTTCCAGGACCCTTTCTTTATCTTTGCCTTGAATCCTTGGGTTTAGACATTTCTTCGGTGATCTTTAATTTTTTTTTTTTCAAAAATGGCGGCAACACGCCCCTTTTTTTTTTTTCGATTTCTTTCTATCAAAGAATCACACGAGCAATTGGTTCCTGTACGATCCACCTTTGATCGAACGAGTTTTACCAATTCCAACAAATTTTCGTTTTGTTTTGGATTTCTAAATTGCTTGAATCCGATCCTTTCAATTTCTATATCAAAAATATATTTACGAAGTTTGTTTCAACTTATTAATTGGTATTAACCCTAGATCATAGCTCCTGCGAAATGACTAAATACTTTCTACTCGAGCTCCATCATGTCCTATTACACTACAACCCACCAAAAAACGAGAATTGAGAATTCTAGTAAAACAGAACAAAGTATGTCGAGCCAAGAGCCCATTCATTCCTAGATAATAGAAAAACGAAAATGGCGGATGGAAAAAACCCACAGCGGATCATGTCCTTCAAGTCACACGTTGCTTTCTACCACATCGTTTCAAACGAAGTTTTACCATAACATTTTCTAGTTTTAAACCGATATGTAATTGATTCAATCATGGAATCATGAATAGTCATTGCTTTTGTCAATACCCAGTACTTTTACTTTTTCCTTCGATATGAGCTAATTTAGGAAGTTTATGAAGAAGAAATCTCAGTAAGAATTCAAATTAACTCTCTTTTTTATTACACCCATGCAATATTTCTTTTTTTTTTCTATTCTAAATAACTAAATAAAAAAAGAACACGAATAAAAAAAGAAGTTCTGTTTGAATCCACGTTACATCGTCAAACAATTTGATAGAATAAATTCAACAATCTTACACTTCTTCGAGTATCACCAACTCATAAGAAACATTAAAAATATTTAACAGTCGGGGAGAGGCGCAAAAACATTTTAAAAAAAACGAAATAACACTGTCACTGAAATGAAAGTATGCGGATGTATGAAAGGAACCCTCGCAATTGTTATTACATAGATTTACAATTATTTATTAGAACCAAACACCAAATACCCCCCGAAGGGCAAGGTCAAAGAAAAAACATTCCATATGAGATTCTATTAGTTTATTTGTTAATGAGGTTTGGACAGACACATTTGATATCTTCCATCGTTCATTAACCCATATGGACTCCCATTCCCAATCCATTCGGGGGGAATAATTAATCATAAATAAAAAAAGGGTCCCTTTTTTATTTATGTTTGCAAGATGTTAGACTCTTTTGTATAGATAAAAAACCAAAAAAGTACAGATTTAAGATTAATCCATTCTTTACTATTTTTTATTTTACCCTAAAGTAGTCTAAAAAACTTAGAGTCTTAAGAAACTTAATTCCATTGATTGAATTTAAACTCTTGTGATCGATCTTCCGATCTTACTTAGATCACAAATGGATTCAGTTATGTTTTCGTATTATTTGAACCGGATTCCTTTTGTAAAAAAAAATTGATCTGATTTGATTGAGAGAAGAATTTGGAAAATTCAAAACAAAAGTAAACAAAAGAATCAAAAGTTGTACTCTTAAAGAGAAGAGTGCCCAAAACGCAAATTGGAATTCTAAGAGTTCGTACTGGGACGGAAGGATTCGAACCTCCGAATAGCGGGACCAAAACCCGTTGCCTTACCACTTGGCTACGCCCCATTTAAATTTTCCTTAGATACTAATAAACGCTAATATTGGTTGTCTGTCAATTCCCGACAAAATTGCTCTGGAAAAAATTATATTTTTGTTTTAGTGTTAAGATTTTGCCACAAGTCGATGTAGAATTAAACTCGATTTATTGATCATTACATATAATTCAATTAAGATATTGTATGAAAGTGAAAGTGTGCTTTCTTCTATTCTCTTGTGAGAATTGAAGGATTTTTTTTGATTGGTTCGCTTCAAAGAAGTATTTTTATTGTCTATCTTATTTTCTTTTCTTCATTTTTAGCTTATATCAATAACATATTAATAACTCAATCAAAATACAATTATCTCCAAGAACAAAATGTTTGTTATGCTTAATATCTTTAGTTTGATTTCTATTTGTCTTAATTCTGTCCTTTATTCAAGTAGTTTTTTATTCGCCAAATTGCCCGAGGCCTACGCTTTTTTGAATCCAATTGTAGATGTTATGCCAATAATACCAGTTCTATTTTTTCTCTTAGCCTTTGTTTGGCAAGCTGCTGTAAGTTTTCGATAAGATCTTTAATACTGTCCTAGAAAAATTCATGCTTTATTCAAGCTCGATAAAAAAGATTTTAACAATTGATAAGACCAGAAGAGTCTTCCAATAGGAACGAACCCTCACCTCAATTCAAACAGTAAATTTCTTGAGTAAGCACGATAAATTTGATTCCCCCTTTCACGATTCTATTCTGACCTTTTTTCACTGTTTTCACTGAAAGGCCCTATTAAAGTTAAATTAAAGTTAAAGTCCATCACAATATTGAATTCGAATTCTGTGAATTTCTAAAAAAAAACTCTTTTTTATTTGTATAAATTCGCAAAACCGATTCATTTCTTGGTGTCAAAATAAGATATGTAGGATAAAAATAGAGAATCTATTCTCCCTTCCCCCCAAAAACCAAAATTTGGAGATTATGTAATGTTTACTCTCAAACTCTTTGTTTACACCGTAGTTATATTCTTTGTTTCTCTCTTCATCTTCGGTTTTCTATCGAATGATCCGGGACGGAATCCTGGACGTGAAGACTAAAAAGTTTTCTTTGCTTTATTCTGATAAATGTTCTCTTAGGATTTTATTTTATCTATTCTAGATTTTTAACTAGTCAAATAAAAAAGAAAAGGGGTTCGTTAAATTCAAATTTAAAACAAGCCATCGACGGAAATGAAACGGAAAGAGAGGGATTCGAACCCTCGGTACGAATAGCTCGTACAACGGATTAGCAATCCGACGCTTTAATCCACTCAGCCATCTCCCCTAATTGAAAAAAAAAAAAGCCCCTCGTTACTTTTCTTTACCTTTACTTTAATTTACTTTAACTTATACTTTATTGCTATTACTTTAACATAATATAGAGATTTTTATTGTATTTTGTATTGTATTATACAGATAGAGACAACTTTTATCATTTTATCAGCAATTTCATTTTTCATTTTTTTATTTCCTTTGTACTGGAAACAAAGGAAAAGGGGAACAGTGGAGTTTTGCACAATGCATTTTTTGTTTTGGCATGGCTTAAATTAAATAAATTTTGTTTTGGCAGACCTGTCAAAATTCCGTCAAGAACCGAATTTTTGATTTTATTTTTAGTTTAGTTATTTTATTAAACTTTCTAAATTTTCAATTTCGTTTAGTTTAAAAAAAAAAACGAAATAAGTCCTTTCTTTCCTAATTTCATTAAGATTCTAATCTCTAATTTGCATTTCATGGTTGTTTTTTTATTTCTGTCCTATTTTTTTTTATTACGTTGGATTCCCTTGTTCGCCAAAAGGCCGGTTTATATGATATACAATAATCATATTGTTGCGGGTATAGTTTAGTGGTAAAAGTGCGATTCGTTCTATTAAGCCCCTTAATAGTTAAGGGGTCCCTCAGTTTAATATTCATATTCCGATTAAAAACTTTATTTCTTAAAAAGATTTCGTTTGAACCCTTTACCTCTAAATGAAAGATTCGAGGGACAAGATCCATTCTCGTGATTTGTATCCAAGGGTAAATTCTAAATTGAAAATTTGGAGTATGAAATTACGAAACAAAATTTTTTTATTTCGAGTTGGATCAATCTTTCCAATTGAATAAGTAGAAGTAAGGGATCCATGGATAAAGATAGAAAAGTCGATTTCCGATCGTAACTAAATCTTCAATTTCTGTTTTGTATCGGGTATATTGAAGCAAAATAGCTATTAAACAGAAAAGATAACTTTGGTTTACTAGAGACATCGCCATATTCATATTCTACTTTTTTAGCTCGAGAGAAAGAAAAAACTTTTCCTAAGGATTCTTTCAAATAGAAATAGAGAACGAAGTAACTAGAAAGACTAGGATTGTTATAACGGTACTCTTCTAGAGGGATCGTCTAGAAAGCAAATTTTTTTGAATACATTCAGACAAAAAAAGCTGACATAGATGATATGGGTCGAGTTTTTCTATTTCGTTCCCATCTTATATCTTGGGAATTTTTCCATCTTCCATAAAGGAGCCGAATGAAAGCAAAGTTTCATGTTCGGTTTTGAATTAGAGGCGTTAAAATGGTGAATTGACGTCGACTATAACCCCTAGCCTTCCAAGCTAACGATGCGGGTTCGATTCCCGCTACCCGCTCCATATGATAA